AACTTCCTATTTGTGAAAAAAAAAAGAGAAAGGGCGGGTTGTCTAATATCGTTCCTCCTCCATTAGTTGATACTTCAAGGAGGTTTTACCTGGAATGAAAGAACAAAAATGGATTCATGAAGGTTTAATTACTGAATCCCTTCCCAATGGCATGTTCCGGGTTCGTTTAGATAACGAGGATCTGATTCTAGGTTATGTTTCAGGAAAGATCCGACGTAGTTTTATACGGATACTGCCAGGAGATAGAGTAAAAATGGAAGTAAGTCGTTATGATTCAACCAGAGGACGTATAATTTATCGACTCCGCAACAAGGATTCGAAGGATTAGGTGGTTCTTCAACTTCAACATTCCTTTCCGTGGGAATAGGACTCGAGATTCAAAATTTCAAGAAACTTATTTTCTTCCAAGAAGTAGATTCAGAATTCAGGTAAGGAATGGCAAATATGAAAATAAGGGCTTCTGTTCGTAAAATTTGTGAAAAATGTCGACTAATCCGTAGGCGGGGACGAATTATAGTAATTTGTTCTAACCCGAGACATAAACAAAGACAGGGATAATCTTTCTAAAAGATTTGATGTACAAATAAAAAGAAAGAATCTGTTTTGACATGAAATGGATATATCCATATATCTCTGACTCATATTTATGAGATGATAAAATATGGCAAAAGCTATACCGAGAATTGGTTCACGTAAGAATACACGTATTAGTTCACGTAAGAATGCACGTAGAATACCAAAGGGAGTTATTCATGTTCAAGCAAGTTTCAATAATACCATTGTGACTGTTACAGATGTGCGGGGTCGGGTGGTTTCGTGGTCCTCTGCCGGTACTTGTGGGTTCAGGGGTACAAGAAGAGGGACGCCTTTTGCTGCTCAAACAGCAGCAGGAAATGCTATTCGTACAGTAGTGGATCAAGGTATGCAACGAGCAGAAGTCATGATAAAGGGTCCCGGTCTCGGAAGAGACGCAGCATTACGAGCTATTCGTAGAAGTGGTATACTATTAACTTTCGTACGGGATGTAACCCCTATGCCACATAATGGCTGTAGACCTCCTAAAAAAAGACGTGTGTAGAAATAAACATTGAAGAGATTTCAAGAGAAATAAATGATTCAATGATCTGATCAAATAATATTACTATGGTTCGAGATAAAGTAACAGTATCTACTCGGACACTACAGTGGAAGTGTGTTGAATCAAGAGCAGACAGTAAACGTCTTTATTATGGACGCTTTATTCTGTCTCCACTTATGAAAGGTCAAGCTGACACAATAGGCATTGCAATGCGAAGAGCTTTGCTTGGAGAAATAGAAGGAACATGCATTACACGCGCAAAATCTGAGAAAATACCACATGAATATACTACCATAGTAGGCATTCAAGAATCAGTCCATGAAATTTTAATGAATTTGAAAGAAATTATATTGAGAAGTAATCTATATGGAACTTGTGACGCGTCTATTTGTGTCAAGGGTCCTAGATATGTAACTGCTCAAGATATTATCTTACCGCCTTATGTGGAAATCGTTGATAATACACAGTATATAGCTAGCTTAACGGAACCAATTGATTTGTGTATTGGATTACAAATCGAGAGGAATCGCGGATATCGTATAAAAAGTCCAAATCACTTTCAAGACGGAAGTTATCCGATAGATGCTGTATTCATGCCTGTTCGAAATGCAAATCATAGTATTCATTCTTATGGTAATGGGAATGAAAAACAAGAGATACTTTTTCTCGAAATATGGACAAATGGAAGTTTAACTCCTAAAGAAGCGCTTCATGAAGCCTCTCGGAATTTGATTGATTTATTTATTCCTTTTTTACATACGGACGAAGAAAACTTACATTTAGAAGACAATCAACACAAGGTTACTTTACCCCCTTTTACCTTTCATGATAAATTAGCTAAACTAAGAAAAAACAAAAAAGCATTAAAATATATTTTTATTGACCAATTAGAATTACCTCCCAGGATCTATAATTGCCTCAAAAGGTCCAATATATATACATTATTAGACCTTTTGAATAACAGTCAAGAAGATCTTATGAAAATTGAACATTTTCGCATAGAAGATGTCAAAAAAATATTGAGCATTCTAGAAAAGCAGTTCACAAGTGATTTACCAAAAAATCAGTTTTAAATCCAATGAATTTATTTCACCTTTTTTTTAAGATGAAAATCAAATGGATTTTGAATCTTTAACACAATCCATATATTCGGAATAGATCCAAAATCTAATTGAATAGCTGTATCTAGGGAGAATTCACTTTGAATTGAATTCTCCCTAGATGCACACGTCGAAATTTTTTATTTCACAATCGAATCAATTTAAAAAAGACCTAAAGTTAAGGATTTATCAATAGGTAATGTTGCACCAATACCCAACCAAAGGGCCACTGCGGTACCAATCAAAAAGACGGTTGTCGCTACTGGACGACGAAATGGATTTTGGAATTTATTAACATTCTCTAAAAAGGGCACTGTTAATA